TCAAAAACTGACAGGATTGACTGACGCTGTTCAAACGGGTACAGGTCAACTAAACGGTATTCCGGTAGCCATTGGGGTTATGGATTTTCAGTTTCTGGGAGGTAGTATGGGATCCGTAGTAGGCGAAAAAATAACTCGTTTGGTTGAGTATGCTACCAATCAACGTTTACCTCTTATTTTAGTGTGTTCTTCCGGAGGAGCACGAATGCAAGAAGGAAGTTTAAGTTTGATGCAAATGGCTAAAATTTCTGCGGTTTTATGTGATTATCAATCAAGTAAAAAGTTATTCTATATATCAATTCTTACATCTCCTACTACCGGTGGGGTGACAGCTAGTTTTGGTATGTTGGGGGATATTATTATTGCCGAACCCTATGCCTATATTGCATTTGCGGGTAAAAGAGTAATTGAACAAACATTGAAAAAAGCCATGCCTGAAGGTTCACAGGCGGCTGAATCTTTATTACGTAAGGGCTTGTTGGATGCAATTGTACCACGTAATACTTTAAAAGGTGTTCTGAGTGAGTTATTTCAGCTCCATGCTTTTTTTCCTTTGAACAAAAATTAAATCAAATATAAATATAACAGTTAGCTTATCAGAATTAAACGAAAACCCTGAAAAATGCATTTTTATTTAGAATCATTTTTTTTATGTTTACTACTCAGTAAACCTCTATCAACAAGATAAAAAGTTAATTTTTTCTTTCGGGAAGTTCAAATTCGACTAGACAAATAAAACAAAGTTCATTTTCCTCTCTTGCTTGCATATGTATAGATATCTCAAATAGAGATATATACAGATCTATAGAGAGTCTTCCATCTTTTTGCATTTCCCGAAAACTCCCTGTTTTTGGATCAGATTCTAAAAAATTGTGTAGAAAATTGTAATGGAATAAAAATTTTTATTTTTTAATCACTACATAGAAATAGAAGACAAAAAGAACAAAAAGAATCATAGGGATTATGATACATCTATTTTATTTTGTTTATTTTGAAAGATTAATAAGTCCATTTATTTATTTTGGCGCTTCTTGTACCTATTTTTTATTCTATTAGGTTCTATTCTATATATTTCGATTAGGTTGTATATTTGTATTAGATATATATTTACTTAAAGATACTTAAGTATAATTATATAATATATATAATAGAAATAATAAAAATACAAGATATTCTAATATATCTTTAGAATTCATAATATAACAATAACAGGTACAAATATTAAATTGAGGTACCCATTTTATGACAACTTTCAACAACTTACCCTCTATTTTTGTGCCTTTAGTAGGCCTAGTCTTTCCGGCACTTGCAATGGCTTCTTTATTTCTTCATATTCAAAAAAATAAGATTTTTTAGATCGGATGAGACCTAATCGTATCACTCCTTTTTTATTTTAAAAACTTCGATTCGATAAGACCCATTTGGTAGAATATTGTATAACACATAGATTCCTACAAACATAAATAAAAAAAAGCTCTTATGCATGTGTAAACGTATTATATGGGTAAATTAATTTGCGCTCTTTTGAAAAAGTATCATCATCGGGCCGATGTATGAAATTCAAGTCAATATATTTATTTGTATGTATATAGCTATAGGGGATCATATAAAGGAAGGAGATGTTATTATTTTAGATATAAAAAATTCTATGAATTACTCCTAAGGTAAAGGTTCACAACAAAATAGTTGATGAGAGTCACTTTGAAAAAAAGGAAAGTCATATTTTCTCAATTCCAAAAAATTGTATAACTGGATCTAATATATATGAGTTGGCGATCAGAATCTATATGGATAGAATTTATAACGGGGTCTCGAAAAACAAGTAATTTCTTCTGGGCCTTTATACTATTTTTAGGTTCATTAGGATTCTTATTGGTTGGAACTTCCAGTTATCTTGGTAGAAATTTTATATCGTTATTTCCGTCTCAGCAAATTGTTTTTTTTCCGCAAGGGATTGTGATGTCTTTCTATGGGATCGCAGGTCTCTTTATTAGTTGCTATTTGTGGTGCACTATTTTGTGGAATGTGGGTAGTGGTTATGATCTTTTCGACCGAAAAGAAGGAATAGTGCGTATTTTTCGTTGGGGATTTCCTGGAAAAAGTCGTCGCATCTTTTTACGATTCCTTATGAAAGATATTCAGTCCATCAGAATAGAAGTTAAAGAGGGTGTTTCTGCTCGGCGTGTCCTTTATATGGAAATTCGAGGTCAAGGGGCTATTCCTTTAATTCGTACTGATGAGAATTTTACTACACGAGAAATTGAGCAAAAAGCTGCTGAATTGGCTTACTTCTTGCGTGTACCAATTGAAGTTTTTTGAAATGAATTAATTTTAAAAGACTAAACGCTTTGGCAGTAGGAAGAAAAAACTAAAAAATTTCTTTATTTTTTTTTCGATTGAACATTCATCTATTCTTTTAGGCTCTTTTTTTTTGATATATTTGATAGAAAAGGAGTTTATTTGTATAGAAATTTGAAAACGTTCTTCTTAGTATTGATCGAAAAAAGTCGGAATAACATCCTAGAAACAAAAAATTTTTATTGATTCAAATTGGAAGTGTATTCTGAGTCTATTTCTGTATTCTTTATAGATTCAAAGTAAAGACTAAGTATTGAATCAAAAGAAAAAGAGAAAATGGATTCATAGGCTGAATACATTCTATTCGAATTATAATATAAACTCATGCTCGATAGAAATATTAGATATAAATAGAATCAACAAATGAGGCAGGTTCATTAACAATTCACAGATTCAAAATGGCAAAAAAGAAAACATTCATTCCTTTTTTTTATTTTACATCTATAGTCTTTTTGCCCTGGTTGATCTCTCTCTGCTGTAATAAAAGTTTGAAAACTTGGATTACTAATTGGTGGAATACTAGACAACGCGAAACCTTTTTGAATGATATTCAAGAAAAAAGTGTTCTAGAAAAATTCATACAATTAGAGGAACTATTCCAACTGGATGAAATGATAAAGGAATACCCAGAAACCGATTTACAACAATTTCGTCTAGGAATCCACAAAGAAACGATCCAATTCATCAAGATACACAATGAGTATCGTATCCATACAATCTTGCACTTCTCGACAAATCTAATATCTTTCGTTATTCTAAGTGGTTATTCCTTTTGGGGTAAGGAAAAGCTTTTTATTCTGAATTCTTGGGTTCAAGAATTCCTATATAATTTAAGTGATACAATTAAAGCTTTTTCTATTCTTTTATTAACTGATTTATGTATCGGATTCCATTCGCCTCACGGTTGGGAACTAATGATTGGTTATATTTACAAAGATTTTGGGTTTGCTCATTATGAGCAAATTTTATCTGGTCTAGTTTCTACCTTTCCAGTCATTCTTGATACTATTTTTAAATTTTGGATCTTTCGTTATTTAAATCGTGTATCTCCATCACTTGTAGTGATTTATCATGCAATAAATGACTAAAAAATGATTCACTGATCCAATTCTAATCTTTCTTACCTTATACATCATAACCAAATCAAAGTCGTATTTACTTTACTCTTTTTACCCATGAGGTATTCCTTGTATATTTCAACAAAAAAAATTTATTTTTTCAGTAAACGTAAATAGCAGAATTGTGGCTAGGGAAGTATATTATCAACCTACCTAACTTTATTGTAGAAATTTTCGGGATAAATGATCGGACCATGCAAACTAGAAATACCTTTTCTTGGATAAGGGAAGAGATTACTCGCTCCATATCTGTCTCACTCATGATATATATAATAACTTGGGCATCCATTTCAAGTGCATATCCGATTTTTGCCCAGCAGAATTATGAAAATCCACGAGAGGCAACTGGGCGTATTGTATGTGCCAATTGCCATTTAGCTAATAAGCCCGTGGATATTGAGGTTCCACAAGCGGTACTTCCTGATACTGTATTTGAAGCTGTTGTTAAAATTCCTTATGATATGCAACTAAAACAAGTTCTAGCTAATGGTAAAAAGGGAGCTTTGAATGTGGGAGCTGTTCTTATTTTACCGGAGGGGTTTGAATTAGCCCCCCCTGATCGTATTTCACCCGAGATGAAAGAAAAGATAGGAAATCTGTCTTTTCAGAATTATCGCCCCAATAATAAAAATATTCTTGTGATAGGTCCTGTTCCTGGTCAAAAATATAGTGAAATAACCTTTCCTATTCTTGCCCCAGACCCCGCTACTAATAAAGATGTTCACTTCTTAAAATATCCTATATACGTAGGCGGAAACAGGGGAAGGGGTCAGATTTATCCTGATGGTAGCAAAAGTAACAATACAGTTTATAATGCTACGGCAGGAGGGATAATAAGCAAAATTTTACGAAAAGAAAAGGGGGGATACGAAATAACCATAGTGGATGCATCGAATGGACGCCAAGTGATTGATATTATTCCTCGAGGCCTAGAACTTCTTGTTTCAGAGGGCGAATCCATTAAACTCGATCAACCATTAACGAGTAATCCTAATGTGGGTGGATTTGGTCAGGGGGATGCGGAAATAGTACTTCAAGATCCATTACGTGTCCAAGGACTTTTGTTCTTCTTAGGATCGGTTGTTTTGGCACAAATCTTTTTGGTTCTTAAAAAGAAACAGTTTGAGAAGGTTCAATTATCCGAAATGAATTTTTAGATCTGTCTATTTAGCTTTATAAAAGTCGTAAACGTAAAAAAGAAAAAAAAAATTATGAAAAGCCTTTTGCCTCTCTTTAGATTTTCTATTTCCTTTCGACCAGATGTCAGGAATTACTTGTATCATAGTCCTAATCCTAGTATGTATATTGAAAAGAATTTACTTTAACCCCTTTTCTTTATTTTTCAATAAAAAAAATTTTTTTTGAAGGGGTATGATGTAACTCTGTCGTTATTGACCAATTGAAATTGATATAATGTAGCAATAATCAAGAGTTTTTTTCTATTTTACTGGAAAAATTTGACTATATACTAAAATAAGATTAAGTAAAGCAAGCGCAGAAAAAAAGAGGGAACCATAAATCGGC